CTGCCGATTTAATACAAGTAGAATGGTATTTTGACACAAAAAAATGAATTCAAAAAATAAAATAAAATTAAGGTGCTAAGGTGCGTAGAAAAACTTATTAGATACCCGAGTCAACGGTATCTAATAAGTTCTACCTACTATTGGATTTGAACCAATGACTCCTGCCGTATGAAAGCAATACTCTAACCACTGAGTTAAGTAGGTTATTTATCATCACAAAGAGAAACAGATGGGATCCATCGCGTTAATGGATTATAAATATAATATTACTTATAAGTATAAGATAAGCAATAAAAAAGCTATGATGTTGGATCATGGAATATTCATCTTGACTTGACAAGAAATTATCTAAAGGATAAAATAAAAATAGGTAGCACAAGGGCTATAGCTCAGTTGGTAGAGCAACTCGTTTACACGCGCGCCAATGTTTTTCAAGGGAGTACATCATGTAATCAAAAGAATTAATCTTATTGAAAAATCTATGTCTTACTCTATGACTTTGAGGGAACAATAGCCTGACAAACAGTTTGGTCCGATTCGGGTGCCTAGAATTAGAATTCGGCGCCAAATCGAACCCATCAGTGATTTGAGATATTGATAAGGTGAATACTCAGTCTATTCAATGCTAGGTATAATGAGCATAAGGACCTCAAAAAAATATCTTTTCGTCATATGAACTTTAAGGTGTATGAAGTTTCATATTTGATTTTTTAAGCAAGAGCGATAGAGATTCCATTTAACTTAGGTTGATCTAGGCCAGAGGCAGACCTACGTCAAGATAACCCTTCTTTGAAACACTTTGGTAGTGCTCCTGATTCAGAATAAAAAGAATAAATCAGAGCGCATGGAGCCATCTCCTTATCTTTCTTTTAAGAAAAAATATGGTGGACTAACTGATATAAATATCAGTTAATGAAAGAGCCCAATGCAAAAAAATGCATGTTGGGTCTTTGAAACAGTTCTAATAATTTTGATAATAATCAGTTTGAGCTGTTTTACCGAGAAAGTCTACGGTTCGAGTCCGTATAGCCCTAAATGAAAAATAAAATGATTCAAAAAAAATTGTATCATTTTCATTTTTTCACATTTTTTCATTAGTGTATTGTTTGTTCTTTGTAACTGGCCAGTTGTTTGGTTTATCGAAATCAAAATAGAATTCTTTTCACAAGCTCGCTCTCGGGAATCGTTCAGAGGAGAGCATAAAACTGAAAAAAAAAGATCTTTGTGAATTATTGTAAAAATTGTCAACTTGTTTTGTATACCTTGCGAAGCAAAGCACAAAACAAGTAGTCTTATTTTTACATACCTGAAAATATATATATTCCTAATATATATAGAAAATATATATATTCCTAATATATATAGAAAATATATATATATAATAATATACCAACCCAAATATACTCTAAATCCCGAGATGCAAAATCCTCGGAATTCTACTACATCAGCTTATTTACTTTTTTCGAATTAAAAAAAAAAATTACCAATCCATTTTGAATTCATTTTCTTTAGAGAGAATCCAAGGCGAGGTGAAAGCAAGAGAGTTTTCTTTGTCTACGAGTAATATATATTTATACTATTTATATAAATACTATATAAATATAAAAGAAACTCGAAGTAAGTGTAATGAAAATAGGATTTCAGTCGATGAATCTTGAAAACCAGACATGTAACAAAGAAAATAAATGAAACTAGACGATTTGAGCAAAATAAATTGTTGTTTTGACTAACCAGTTATTGATGACTTGACAATTCAAATAGACTAATCCGGTATATTTTCCACATTCATTAGGAGTTCATCTATGTTTCTGCTTTACGAATATGATATTTTCTGGGTATTTCTCATAATATCAAGTCTGATTCCTATTTTGGCATTTCTAATTTCCGGAGTGTTAGCTCCTATTAGCAAAGGACCAGAGAAACTGTCGAGTTATGAATCGGGTATAGAACCAATGGGTGATGCTTGGGTACAATTTAGAATCCGTTATTATATGTTTGCTCTAGTTTTTGTTGTTTTTGATGTTGAAACAGTTTTTCTTTATCCATGGGCAATGAGTTTCGATGTGTTGGGTGTATCCGCATTTATAGAAGCTTTAATTTTCGTGCTTATCCTAATTGTTGGTTTAGTTTATGCATGGCGAAAGGGAGCGTTGGAATGGTCTTAGCTCCTGAATATTCAGACAATCAAAAAGGAACACAAAAAAAGATTGAGACAGTTATGAATTCGATCGAGTTTCCCTTACTCGATCGAACAACCCAAAATTCAGTTATTTTAACTACATCAAATGATCTTTCAAATTGGTCAAGACTTTCCAGTTTATGGCCGCTTCTCTATGGTACCAGTTGTTGCTTTATTGAATTTGCTTCATTAATAGGCTCACGATTCGACTTTGATCGTTATGGACTAGTACCAAGATCTAGTGCTAGACAAGCGGACCTAATTTTAACAGCTGGTACAGTAACAATGAAAATGGCTCCTTCTTTAGTGAGATTATACGAA